GGAAGAAATTGTTTTATCTACTAATAGTGGTCAAATTGGCATATTACCAAATCACGCCCCTATTGCCACAGCTGTAGATATAGGGATTTTGAGAATACGCCTTAACGACCAATGGTTAACGATGGCTCTGATGGGTGGTTTTGCTAGAATAGGCAATAATGAGATCACTGTTTTAGTAAATGATGGGGAGAAGGGTAGTGACATTGATCCACAAGAAGCTCAGCAAACTCTTGAAATAGCGGAAGCTAATGTGAAAAAGGCTGAAGGAAGGAGACAAAAAATTGAGGCAAATCTAGCTCTCCGACGAGCTAGAACACGGGTGGAGGCTATCAATTCGATTTCATAACTAGTTGTTACGTTCGAATAATAAAAAGAAGTTCTCTTTCTACTCCTATTTAGATTCTGTCGGGTGAATACAATCAAATACAATCAAACAGAATCCAATTCTGATGCAAAAATTCAAATTCAACAATGAAATAGAAAAGATACAAAATCAAAAAAATAAATATCACTAAAGGTGGGTCGTAAACCTTATTAGATACCATTGACTCTGGTATCTAATAAGTTTTACCTACTATTGGATTTGAACCAATGACTCCCGCCGTATGAAAGCAGTACTCTAACCACTGAGTTAAGTAGGTCATTTATCATCCCAAAGAGAACCAAATGAAACCCATCCTGTCGATGGATTATAAATATCATAATTATAAATATCATATTACTTATAAGCAATACTAATCTAAGGAATACCACTCAAAGAGATCAAAGATTCTTGATGTTGGATCATGGAGTATTTCTCTTGACAAGAATTTATCTACATGATAAAATATGTATCACAAGCACTAAGGGCTATAGCTCAGTTGGTAGAGCAACTCGTTTACACGCGCGCCAATGTTTTTCAAGGGAGTTCAGCATACCATCAGAAAAATTGATCTTGTTGAGAAATCGATGTCTTACTCCATAACTTTGAGGGAACCATAGCCTGACAAAGGGTTCGGTCCAATTTTGACGCCCATTTAGGAGGTGCCAAACAGACCCCATCATTGATTTGAGATCTTGATAAGGTGAATACCCAGTCTATTCAATGCTAGGCATAATGAGTATAAGGACCTCAAAAAAATCTCTTTTTGTCATATGAACTTTAAGGTGTATGAAGTTTCATATTTGATTTTTTAAGCAGAACGATAGAGACTTCATGTAACTTAGGTTGATCTAGGCCAGAGACAGACCTACGTCAAGATAATCCCACCTTTGAAACACTTTGGTAATGCTCCCAAATAATGAATCAGAGCACATGGAGCCATTTCCTTATCTTTCTTTCTGTCAAGAAAAAAAATGGCAGACTAACTGATATTTATATCAGTTAATGAAGGAGCCCAATGCAAAAAAAAATGCATGTTGGGTCTTTGAAACAGTTCAGATCATTTTAATAATAATAAGTTTGATCTGTTTTACCGAGAAGGTCTACGGTTCGAGTCCGTATAGCCCTATAAAAATTAAAAATGCAAAAAAAAATTGTAGAATTTGAATTTCTTCATTATTATTTCTTGCTTGTAACTAAGTGAAATCCAATTATTCCTATAAGTTTACTCATGGCAATCGTTTAAGCAGATGAAAGAAAAAACGCATATCAATGGATCCAATCGATATTGATTTTTGCAATTGCAGATAAACAAACCAACCTTTCGTCATTAATCTTCGGAGGCGAATTACATATTCATATCCACAATAAAAGAATTAGTGAGACTCCCCTTCTTTTGATATCCCCAATCTTAGTGAATTTTGGAAGTCAACTCATTTCACGGGCCTGGTGAAATGAAAAACTACGAAGAGGAATTCACATGAATTTAGGCAAGGCCTGCTGTATTTGTGTACAAGCTAAAGTTTTTTGAAAAACGAATATCTTTGGTCACTTTCATTGTCAAAAGAAATATACCAACACAAGATCTTCTAAATCTTGAGATGGAAATTCCTATACATTCTCTTTTATTTGATTACTTGTTCGATTCTAACTCACTAAGAAAAAAAAGAAAAATAAAGACCTCCTGATTCTATTTATAGAAAAAAATAGAAATCTTTAAAGAATTTCTAATTAAAGAAGAAATAAGATAAGTAATTAATTTAGAATTCCCCGTCTTTAGAGAAAAAAACAAGAGAAACAGGAGAATTTGTAGAAGAGTAATATATAGTTAGAAGGTTCTACTAACTAAATAAAATGGAAATAAGTATAATGAAAATAAAATCGGATTCCAGTCGATGAATCTTGCAATGAGATATGCCCTACAATAAACCAATAAACAAAGCAAACTAGGTGGTTCGACCAAAATGAATTCTTGTTTTGACTAAATAGTTATGGATGACTTGACAATTCCAATTCGAATCGACCAATCGAATCCGGTATATTTTCCACGTTCATAGGAGTGCGTTTATGTTTCTGCTTTACGAATATGATTTTTTTTGGGCATTTCTAATAATATCCACCCTTGTTCCTATTTTGGCA